AGCTATTTAAATAATAATTATTTAAAATTATATATAATTATATAGATTTTTATTATTATAAAAACAAAACTTTTATTTTATAAGAAAGATTCTATATATGTCCAATCTCGAGTGGTTGGTTCCACAGCATGCTCCTCGCTGCCCTATGGGGGGCAATACTCTCTTTCTCAAAGGCTCTGTTCATGCGAACCCCAAAGAGTCACTTGTTTTCCACTATCTCTCATCTGGCATCTCGGTTTAGGCGGAAGGTTTCGTTTTCGCGCCGTCCAAAAAAGACGGATTCTAAGGGGTTAGAGAACTTTCCCCGCTGTCCTTCTTTCAGCCGGTCCTAACTCCCTTCTCTTCTGGTTAATCCTATGAATCGGTAATCGGATCGGCAACAGGTAAGAGGCTTTATCCGGGTTCAATTCCTTGATTCCGGATTAATTCCTTCGATGCGAGCGGAGTATATCGAGAGACTCACCCACCGAGGACCGCCGTTGGCGCCTTTATGTCTCCATCTCTCGAGTCGAGCTCAATCTCTGACAGGTATTGTTTGGTCGGTGCGGATGATGAACCCCCGTTTGAAGATGAGTGGATCGGGAATCTAACCCTACTTATAAGTAAGGCGCACTAGCGCACCAAGCGGCAGGATTGACTGGCTAGCTCGTGCAATCAAGGAAAAATTCCTTCGCGTTAGTAAGCCAAGCAAGCCGGGCACTACGGTAGGACGTGGATCGCTCATGACGAGAATGGACTTCTCCATAATGTAATAGAAGAGTCACAGTCCAGTTCCCCGGGCTTTCTCCGGAGATATGAATTCCATTTTGGCGGGTAAGGGCTTGGCTTGACCCCGTGTTCTCCCGCGCAAAGTTCATCATTCAATGGTGGGGTGCTCATAGAAAAGAAGGCGTCGCCGTCGCCCAACAAGTGGCAGATTTTTATGGAGTCTCGCTTTGACGCTGGGGAGATCCATAGATCTGGATAGAGTCTCGCCCATAGATAGAGGAAGACTATGCGCGCTAGCGCGCTACGGCTTACGCAGTTGATCGGGTCAGATAGCCCTTCGGGCAACCAACCGCACATCAAATTCCGATCAACAACTTGGAGGTATGGCTGAGTGGCTTAAGGCATTGGTTTGCTAAATCGACATACAAGAAGATTGTATCATGGGTTCGAATCCCGGCGGAACGGGCGGGCGAAATTACGTGAGAGAAAGAGCCTCTTGGTGGAGTCCCCCCGGAGGACAGAATAGCACTACTTAGTGACTAGGAGCGGAGAGCCCGTTGCGCGTTGTTTTTGTTTGACCGACCTATCTTCTTTCTAAAAGCAAGCTCCCTCTGGCCGTCCAGTCCCTGGGGGGCTCTCGGTTCTTGAGCATGGTTGGGAGATTAGGCGGCAGTTGAAAGAGCTGCTTGAAAGCTTGACGAACAAGCGAAAAAAGCCCTTTACAAAGATATAGGGCTTTTCCTTTACTAGTAAAGTAGTAAGTTAGGGCGCTATTCGATGAAGAAAACAGACTTTAGGAAAGTTGTTTAGGTAGCTCAGCTGGTTAGAGCAAAGGACTGAAAATCCTTGTGTCAGTGGTTCGAATCCACTTCTAAACGGGCGAAGGCTCTGAAAGAGGAGCGGAGCCGGATTCTAAAAAAAAAAAGTGAAAGAGGAAGCCAAAAAGCCGTATAGTGCAGGTTCTGATTTCATCAGGGTCAGATTTTATAAAAAAAGCGGTTGATTACTCGGATTGGTTCTCGCGTCCCGCGAGTTCGGTTCAAGTGTTCATCGATCGGGTGGATCCATATGCTCCGGGGGGAGGGGTGAGACGCGAGGTGTAGCGCAGTCTGGTCAGCGCATCTGTTTTGGGTACAGAGGGCCATAGGTTCGAATCCTGTCACCTTGATGTGGCGAAATAATGCTTTCTTCACCCTCTCGAGCCAAAACGCAATTACCCAACGAGGGAGACCACGAATGCTTGCTAGTCAAACATTAGCGGCTAATGGACAACATGTTCGCTATGACATATTAGCTCATCTCAAAAAGATTCCTGCACTCCTCAGCGTATAGGATGCATTGAAGATGTCTGCAGAACTAAGGATGCCCCTAGTATACGCATTAACGAACCCAGAGGACTTTTCTAATGAAGTTAACCAAGTTGAGATGAGAAATAGTGAATCAACTTATGCCGAGTGTTTGGCTTTGATCACGTTTACGGACGATTACTTGCAACCAGGACTCATTAAACATAACAGGCCTTTGTTCATTTCAGGATACCTTAATGGATTGGAGATAACAAGAATCATGATAGATGGGGGATCGGCTGTTAATCTCCTACCTTTGAGAATGCTAAAACGTCTCGGGGGATTGCTATTCATCGATTGGCCCCAAGCAATCTACTTATCTAAGGATTTCACCAAGAAAGGGCCTTATAAACAACATTACAGAAACTAATGGGACGAAATTGTGATAAGCCAGAGGAAACTTCCGCTTTTGGGATAAGGGCAATGAAGGTATGATTGAGATCCTACTAGTCCTTTATGTTCTAGTAGGAAAAGAAGTCCTGTCTAACATCTACCGCATCGGCTTGACCCGTAACCCTAATCTACGATTGTCCCCCTTGTAAGATTATTCAAATAGGCAACTCTTTCATTCTAAATGTTTTTCTGCCGAAAATACAAATATCCAAATTGTGACAAAAAGAGGTCTTTAAGATCTCCGAATCCGGCTGCTGGTGCGGGCTTATACCTGGCTGGATGGGACTTTCTAAATGAGTTGATTCCCAAAAATCCAGCCGAAGTGCTTTCTTCAGCTTGATGTGGAAGCTACGGAAAAAAAAATTGCCTTAAATTAAAGCTGTGGATTTGCCCGCCCCCGCCCGACATCCTTTTCTTAGATCGGAGCCGGTTTCAGTCGATCACTTGAGTGCCTCTAGTAATTCTCTACCAACTCCTTTCACAGTCCATATCTTTCTTTATTGGCCTATTCGAGCGTCTGTAAATGCATGCTTCTTTGATCGGCCTGTTCTGCCATAAGTACCTCTCCTTCGGCTAGGCCTTTGGTTGGGAAAAGAACTTCACCGCTCAGGGTCTTCCTACTCCGATCTCGCTTCGGGTTCACCACTATAAAGGCTAGCAGGCTCTCTTTCTTTTTCTTTTACTTCGTAACCTCCAACATAAAAAAGATCTTCCGCCCTGACTTTCACGTTACTATTAAAGGCAGGCTATCACGTATCATTCCCGAAAGCATCGGCTCCCATAGAAATAGTTAGGTCTTGGTTCCCCGCCTACTCCTCGAATGGCTCAACATCATCCTACTCCAAGTGATTGCAATCACATATAATGCAACAAAGCCTCATTTCATAACAACAAGATGGGTAAGGGGGTTAGGCGGCAGGTAGAAGGTTCGATTCTAGGTGGAAGTTCCCCCAATTTTTCAAATCATTGGTGATGGGCTGGGCGCGTATAGGGCCAGTCACGTGTAATAGCCGGCCACTTTTTCGATTCTTTCAGAACCTTCGTTCCCACTCGAATTAAAGCATCGCCTTTCTCTAAAGAGTCTGAGGTTGGGTCGGACGACATACATCTTGGAAGGAAGGTTCATTCTTTGAATCCGATGGTGACTTTTGTTCCACTGCTATCGTCAAGCTTGGACATGGTGCAACAAGAAGAGAATTAGCAGAATAGGATAAAGAATTTTATATTATCATCGACCTTCCTACCCCACCCACCGCCCTGATCCTGAATCTGCTTTAGACTAGCTTTACATTATGAAATACCACTCGGGGAGTTCGAGGGAAGAACCCAGAACCCGATCTACGGCCGAATAGCAACTCGTACGTAAGCATACACACTTCAAGCAGAACTCAAAGCGATCATTCTTTCAGAACCTTACCTACATAGCCATTCTTGCAGATCCGGGCGTTGCGTGGTTGTTTTGCAAGATCTCGCTTTCGGTTCGTAGAGTGGATCAAACAAACATGTGTTCAGCTTGATTCGTTGGTGCAGTCACTTCGTCATCTTATGATTTGAAACTAGATTCCGCCTACGCAAACAACGTAGTTGTTGCTTGGTGAGTCCCTTCGTTTGCTTTGTGTGCTCCTTCGGGTTTCTAGTAGTAAGATCGGTTTCAAGATTGAATCAGTGGTCAGCCTGTGCTTGAACGACGGCATTCCAAGAAGCAACTTCCTGGATGGTCCCCTATTGATGAATCAAATCACTGGGGAAATTTTTTTTTTTTTAGTTTAGCTCGGTTAACAACTGAACAATCACGGTAAGGCACCACCCTCCTCAGTCATTCTCCCGCTTAAAGGAACACAGTCAATAGCACCATTTGAAATCATCTCTTGAATAGGCCAACATCCATCTATAAGCTCACTAACGGGAGGATCACATGAGAGTCTAAAATCAGGAAGACTAGGCTTCCAAATGCTTATTATATCACGCCTGCCATAGCGCACCACATCTCCCCCCTCTAGTAAGCTTGACCAAGCGTCTGGACGCACTGAAGAAATAATAATCTGGAAAGAAAGTAAAAACTTTTAAGAACTCTTGCCACTCAGGAAGTCTCCACCAGCCTCTTTTAAATCGATACCTTGATTAAGTGGATAGAAACAATTCTCTTGACCAAATCCTCAGGGAGGATCTCCGCCAACTTTTGATACAACCAGTAACCATTATCCAAAAAATGATCCACAGTAAGTGATCCATCCAGTTGATCCCTTTTATTTTCAGGTACAAAATTATAGAGAGGGAATGGAAACAGCCAGTTAAAATACCAAAAAAGAATACTCTTACCATTGCCCACTATCCATCTTAATCCCTTGAGAATTTACTGTCTTGAATCCAGTACTCCTTTCCAGGCTGCGGAACAAGAATTCCTTTTCTTAGCATCAAAAAAGTTCTCCTCCCTCAAGTATTTCTGCCTAACAATCTGCACCCACCAATTATTATTGTAAGTTAAGATTTTCCATGCGCTAACATGGCATTATTAAAATGTTCAGTAGGCCTACCTCTATTTCGTAGCTAGAAACACAAATATCTTTCCAAGCTACAGCAGACAACTTTGTATCTTTACCCCAGAAAAACTGTCTAGATTCCTTATCTATTGCTTTAGTTACAGAAACAGGTAATTTAAAACAAGACATAAGGTGAGCAGGCATACCTGAGATATTTGACTTAATGAGGACCAACTTCACAGCCACTCCAATTCCTGTTATCGCAGATGTCATCCGCGCCTTTGTTCCACTCTGATGCATTTAACCGGTGTTTCAGAACTTCCTTGTGTATTACACCTCATGAGTGATACAAGGGCTTTAAATGCCCGATTAAAATATATTTCTTTCGATGGAATCGACAGTTAGAAATTCGATGACCTAATGTCGTAGGTATACATCTCAATGGTGAACTTCTAGAGCTCTTTTTCATAGGTCTGTCTCTAATGCAAGATAACAGAGTAGTTTCCGCCCAAAGAGTCCTCTACTGGCTACTGGACTGGTCTCCGGGGATGAAGTCAACTTGCAGCATGAAGAAAAGACTTTCAGAATGAGACTATAGTAGAGGAGAAATTGTACAAGAGTCAAATATTCAGGAGCGCTTAGCAACAAGAATTGCCATCGCTTAGTAATAAGATTAAACGGTTGAATCGGTTATAGCAACAGAACAACAAGTCAAGCTATAACAACTTGGTTGTAAAGCGTAATGTATTGACATACCGTTCATAGAGATTCAAAGCACGTAAAGACCACTTATGATATTTATCGTGCGCGAATAGAAGCTTCTGAAGATCCGGATCGCACTACGCTTCCTTAACTGAATTTAAGCTACCCGCAATCATCCATTCACAATTGGCTGTTCTGTTGCCGGTTCAACCTATAGCGTTTAGATGCTGTCTTGTTAACTCCTCCGGCTGTTGCATCCTGCTGATTGAGTTTACCCCGCTCTCAAGTGAATAATGAACCATATGGGCGCATTAAGGAGCATTTTCGAAGGGTCGAGTTACGGATCAAGATGCCCATTTACGATGCACCCTCGCGGAGTCAAAAGCCTGAAAGGGAGGATGAAGCAGCTGAGTCCATTGAAGCATTGATTGGCGGGTGGCATTGGTTGCAATAAGTGCTTGTTGTTCTGGGAGGTCTAGTTCCGCAGAAAGAGAATGAATATATCTCTTAAATAATGTCATATTAAGGTGCCTTGCCGTTAAAACAGCCGCATTCTCTTATTACTTTATTTCATTCCAGTTTCATCTGCTGCTCAAACAACTGCCCCCGCTCGTCGAGCCTCGCATCCCGCCCGTATGCGGAAGAGAATCTGTTCTGACGAATCAATCTCTTTATGAGAGAAAACCCACGGTAAAGTACGCTTTTGGTCAAAAGATAAACTCGTTTACGAGGAAATCCATTGAAAAACCACGGAGATTGGTGGCAATGTGCGCTGAAGGAGATGCTTAAAATGCCGCTCTCGAATCCGCTGTGCGGATGCAAGAGCTCTAATATTTGAGAGGGATGCAAGAGCTCTAATATTTGAGAGGGATGCTCTGTTGTTAAGCGGAAAGCTGTTAAAGAATCTTATTAAACTATGTCAAGCGTTGTTGATTATAATGCTTACAGAGACGAATGTAGGCCCTTTAAAGTAAATCTTTCCCAGCCTTGTGTATCTTTCGCTATCGAGTACTAAAAAGTGGCATAAAAAGCCCGGTATTACTTCACTTCGTCAGCGCCTTTCACTACGTTATTGAGCAACTAGCTTACGATCACATGAACGGTATTGATCAATTCTGATGCATAAAACCTTAGGATGCGGATATTACACTTTCAGTGCCTCAGGCATAAAACCTTAGGATGCGGATATTACACTTTCAGTGCCTCAGGAGTGGTTTAAATGCACTGATTTTCATCGTGTCAATTCTTGTTATGTTGCTATACGCCCTACAACCAGTCGCTGTTGTTTAGCTTTAATATTCTTACTAACCGGAGGGGGGTTTGTCTAATTCTCTGATCCCGGCGACTATTGTGAAATACCGGCATAGATAAATCTTTCTTTCGGGCGGTTCATAAAAATAATACTGCTTACCCACGGTACTACTGAGCTAACTCCCTTCGTCCACGAGCAACGGTAATTTGCTTGGGAGAGCTAAGCGCGAACAAAGGTATTATTATCGCTTAGTGCTTGTGCTAAGGTACTTTTTCTTTCACCTAAAAAAGTGTTTTCTCTGAGGCCCGGCAGTTGTAGATCCGGTGGGTGCCTTAGCTAAGTAAATTCCAAGAAGATATTGATACAAAACTAGAATAATAATAGGGGATGCCCATTTTCAGGATTGAATGGCTTTTTCTCCTTTTAGTCGAGCGATTTCATCTCCTCTGGTCCAGCTGCCCTTGCAAATCCATATGAAACAAGTAAGTCAACTCATTCAATGGACGCGTATCCCGCCCTTAAGGCTGGCCTGGGGATCTAGACATCCCAAAAGACTACCAAGACTGAGAACGGCATTCCGGATCAGTACCTCTCTCTTGTGACAAGGTTCTGAAAGAAAGCAAGTAAACTACCTATCTGAGTTGCTAACCATACTTGATCTAAGATAGTCGCGGAATATTTCTATTAAATTAGTCTGGCAATCCCCACTACTATTAGCGTAGGTGCTATGAGTCACATAATGAATAAGATCTAGATTACGTCGGTGTTCAGTGTACCTTAGTACAAGATCGAAAGGAATGCTTTGCATTACAAGTGGAACGAGGGGAAGACTCTTTTTTCTTTACCTTTTTTGGTGAAGAATGAATAAGGACATATAGACAGTGAATGAAAAAACCATTTTTTTTTAATTAAAAAGCGTGACGAGAATGCTCATCAATAAAATGACGACTTTCATTCTAGCACTAAATGAGATACTAAAGGATCCCAAAGGATTCGCCCTGGTTTTCAGCATCCTTTTTTTAAAATTTTTATAGTTATAGTAATCTTGACTTTTTTATCCGTCCAAAACTAGGAAATGGACGGATAAAGTCTATGCCCATAACCAAGGACTGGGTGCCCTAATGAATACGACTAGCTCGTGGCTGTCTATTTCAATAGAAGTAGTGTTTCCGCCCCAGCACTGTAGCACTTGTCGCGGTAAACTTGCTGCATAGGTGCCGGGGCTGATACAATAGCTTCAGCGGGAGGTATTGGAATTGGTAAAAAACTCTTTTTTAAAAATTAAAAAGCGTGACGAAAATGCTCAAAAAAAAATAATATGTTAGAAGGAGCAAAATCAATAGGTGCCGGAGCTGCTACAATTGCTTCAGCGGGAGCTGCTATCGGTATTGGAAACGTATTCTCTTCCTTGATCCATTCTGTTGCCCGAAATCCATCATTGGCTAAACAATCATTTGGTTATGCTATTTTGGGCTTTGCTCTAACCGAAGCTATTGCATCGTTTGCCCCAATGATGGCCTTTTTGATCTCATCCGTATTCCGATCGTGCAGTTTCATAAATTAATCCTTCTTGTGTAAGCCTTTGACGAGGAGTATAAAAAGTTAACCCTTGGAGTCTTGCGCGTGGTTGGACAAATTCCATCGTCGCAAGGCGTAAGGGTGAGGCCTTGGTCAATCAATGTCAGTAAGTCGATTTTCCAAGGGAGGGGGAGTGGGAGGTGGGCCCCCCTCACATCCTTCATAAAGTCTTATTGCACCGATGCAACAACGAAGGAGGTGAGCAAAATCCGTGATCGATGCTCCACCACCTAAGACTAAGAAGGAGTTGCAGAGATTCCTGGGCAAGATAAATTTCCTCATAAGGTTCATATCTAATTCTGCTGGCAAGATACAACCATTCACTCCGCTCCTGAAGCTGCAAGGAGAGAAGGAGTTCGTGTGGGAAGCGCAGCATCAAGAGGCGACAGAATCAAGGCGCGAGCCCACCAGTCCCGCCCCGCTCAAATTATATATTTCTGCGTCAGAATTGTCAATTGGGAGCTTGCTGTGTCAAGATAATGAGAAGCGAGTAGAGCATGCAGTATTCTACTTGAGTAGAACCTTGACGGATTGCGAGACAAGTCTCCAATGGAGTTTGGCATTGTACTTCGAAGCATGCAAGTTAAGACATGTTATCCTTCAGCCCAGACAGATTCAAATATATGTTATCAAGGCCTATATTAAGAGGCCGGATTGGGAAATGGATCCTGGCTCTGTCAGAATTTTCTTTACAATTCAAACCTCAGAAAGCAATGACAGGACCAGAATTCCTTCGAGACCATCCAAGCACCCAGATTGAAGAAGGGAGCTCGCTGTGGGTCTGATTGACATAGTACCATGGTCTTTGTACTTTGGTAGTATGGGTCCAAAACCGGCAGGTGCAGGTATCGCTTTGGTAAGCCCTTCCGGTGACAGGTTTGCATATTCTTTTCAGCTGGGGTTTGAATAACAATCAAGCTGAGTATGAAGCCCGGAGATATTGGTGGAAATGGGGGTTAAGAATGTTACGATCAGAGGTGACTCGTTGCTCGTTATAAATCAACTGGCAGAGAAGTTTAGGTGTGCAAGGTGATATGGAATATCCCATATTTTCATAGAGCTGTAGACTTGCTAGATGAATTCCATGAAGTCTCGCTGCCCTCCCCTTTATAGTATAGTCGAGCTCTAAACCCTCTCCTTTATAGTCGACTTTGGCCCTCGAGCAGAGAACTTTGCTGCTAATGAACTTGCGCAGATTGCAACAGGTATCAGCTTGGCTGACGGAGTGCGAGAAAGGATTCTGAAAGAAAGCAAGCTACCTTCCAGAAGAGACGGTTCTGAAAGAAAAGACCGGAAGAAGCCCAAAATAAGGTTATGAAATAAAACCGCGAGTTGCATTCCTGATAGGGATTCGCCCACGATGCCTAAGGAACAACACTTTAAAACGCCTACATTCGTCTTACAACCGATGCAATTGAAAGAAAGGCGAAGGAACTCGACCGTAGGGACGGACTCGAACGACAAGGGGAGGGCAGCTAAGCGAAAAGCCCATAGCTGTTTCTAATGACTTCTTGTTAAGCTAGGCAATCTAATTGAACAGCATGCTTACTAAGGCGAATTCCGACCCTATTTTTTTTTCATAGCCTTGTGTATGAATCCCTGTCATGAGAGATAAAAGCCGATTAAAAGGCTTTATTTTCGATGTTACACACGAGGAGTGGTAGAACGAGGGCTTTCACGGGCCTCAACCCTAAGTGCATGAGCGTAGTATTCATTTCATTTGCTTTAGTATTATGACTAACCTGAACTACTAGCCACATGAGTGCCTAAAGGTTACCTGCTACTTTCCCGTCTTTTTTAGCGGATTTCCTCTAGGAAACTTGTTTTCTTTGACACGTTTCGCGCCGAAATAGAATAAGTCGTCCTATGGTCGAGTCACTTTCTTCCGACAGAGAATCTTCCTCTGGGCACAAATGCTAAAGGAGAAGCACCAAAAGGATGAGTCGGACGGGCAGAACCGAGAACGGATGGAGAGGTAGTTTACTCGGGGCGGATTGATCCTAATTCATCTGGTGAACTAACCAGTATTGAAATTCCTATGGAATCGGGGTCACTGAAGTCATAGAAAGACTTTTAAGATGACGCTCCTTTCAGGGCAAATGAGTCAAAGGGTAAACCTTAGTAAGGCGAATTCCGATCCCTTAAATCCTATCTTTGCTAGCCTTGCGTGCGACTCAGGAGTACCTAAAGCGCATTTAGGGTGCGCTAGTCTCTCCGTATAGGGATAACCCGTGGGGCTAAGGAACAACAGGGAAAGGCCCGTGGGGGCTAAGGAACAACGCTTTGAAGTAAGGCAATGCGCAGGGAATCCAAGAGATGAAGAAGAGTATCCAAAGCGGGAGTCGAGGTGCATAGCAAGAGACAAGAAAAGAAGTAATCTCGTATCGGTTCCGAATTCCTTGCATCGGGCGCATAGAACCCCATGGGTGAATCCCTATCAGGAGTGGCCCCCCTTATTTTGTATTAGTTAGTTTCCCCGGGTGAAATAGCTCCTCCTATAAAAGAAAGGGGTGCGGAAAGCGGAATACTTGAGGCATGTGGTTAGTGCAGAAGGGGTATCAGTGGATCCTAGCAAGATTGAGTGCATAAAGAATTGGGAGAAGCCAAAAAGACTTAAGGGGGGTATAACTCCTCTTGTTTCACAACCTCCTGCTGATCAGAATGCTGCTATCCGAGCCGTGCCAAAAGTCCGTGGAAAGAGAACCTGTTTCCGAGGAAGGAATCCGGCAAGAACGATTAGCCAGACAGAACGGATGGAGTGATTTCTTTCACTTCGGATTTATCGAATGTCGTTTGACCGAAGAAGGGATTCAATTGCATCGACTCCGCTCCCTCTCTTTTCAGTCGAGTAAACTCCCCGAATATCAACATTGTTTCTTTCTTATGCCACAGGTAAAACATATCGAACAGTTCCTTAGGTTCCAACCACCCTTGATTCAACGGCAGCTTCTTCTTCGAAAGTTACTGAACTGTTATCCGATTCCATGTCTTTTTGCCCGTCAGCTGTACCTCGACCCGATTAATGAACGGATAGATTTATTTGATTCCGAAGCCTAGTCAGACAATCCAATTCGCGTTGTTTTCCCGGAGGAACAATCCGTGGAAGCGAAGCTAAGAATCAACAGGCGCTAACCGAGTTACCTGCTACCGTGCCCCATTCTCTCTTTCCGCTAGCTGTTCAGGGGAATAATTAAAATAAGGACTTTTAAGACACTTTTAGCGCACCCGAGGTAAAAACTCCTATGAGGTAATCGGAGATTGACTTTTAAGTATCTTCATTCGGCTTACAATCAATAGTAGCCAATGACCCGTTCAATTGCATTGCCTTGTCATCGGGGAAGGCCCAAAAGGAGTGGTAGAACGAGGGCTTTCAAGGGCCTCACCCGATGGTCGAGTTAGCCTCTTCCTCATCAATGAATATTGCTTTGCTCCTTCGGGAGTCCCGTAATCTATTCAGATGGTCCTGCTTTAGTCTTTGTTGCTTTAAAGAGAGCCTGTCGGGATGCTCACAGGCACCATACCTATCCAACTTCTACTTCTCGGTAAGTGACTGGAAATGTCATACGGGACAAGGCGTTTAACGGAACAAAAAGCTTCTCGAGAAGTGCTTATCGAGAGATCCCTACTCGGTAAAGCGGTCAGTAAGAAGGAATGGGCTACGGGCCTGTTCCCTCTACGAGCAACCACCGCTCGGATCTACTCTTTCCTTAGGGAGGGATGTATTCCGGGGAAAAAGGAATAAGTAGTCAAAGCTAGGCGAAAAAAGAAAGGGTTAGCTGCCTTGTTGATTAAAGGACCTGGGGGCGCTTTGTGGTAATACCCGCCGGATATCAATGACAAAAGTCTCTTCCCACGCAAAGAAAGAGAGTGAATTAGAGACATTCTCTCACAGATGAAAGAAAAGAGGTCACTTGTTTAAGTCAAGCAATCGTAGAGACCGAGAAGAGTTTGCAGTGAAAATTCTCCGGGGGCCTAGTAGATCTATTCCTGCTACCGGGAGGTTGAGTTGAAGAAGCTGTGACAGAACAAGCTGTTACTGAATCAGCTGCCGGAAGAATACTGGTAGTGGTTCGTCTTATTAGTAGCGGTCAGTAGGGAGAAGACGCTTTCAAGCGGTCTTGGATTCGGCATTGGTTGGGCATGGTATTCTATTAGGAAGGGGCCTAAGCCCGAATGCTTTACTCTTACTCTTTGGAGAGAAAAGCACTGTTTAGCTTAGTTAGATCCTCTTTGAGATGAAATGCGGAAAAGTCCTAATCAAAGGCGCCATCCAGGAATACCCTGCAAGATCCGACCGAGTTCATACCCGGCTCAAGGCTTTAAAGAAGAAAGCCCATCTCTGTCAAGCCGAGAGAAAGTCTGCTTCACCTTCACTTCCTTCCGTACCTGATTCTGAGTCTGCGGCTGCCAGTGACTCGAGGTTCTTTCTTACCTCCTGTGTTGGTGCCCAGGAAGACCTCTGATCATGCACCTTACCGTCCTAGAGTCATCTATGGAAAGCTTACTGGGGCTATGTAATGAATCCGGAAGGAAAGAAAGAGCTATCTACGCAAGAAATTCACAGACTATGAAACAAGGTACACCGCCTTGGAAAAGACTTGCTGTGCGCATCAACTGCGGCACTACATGTGAAACTTCACCACGCACGGATGGATCCTCTGAAGTACTTAGAAGCCTTCGTTAACAGCCCGCTGGCAGATGTTGTTATCAGAATTCGACATCATCTATGTCCTCCAAAAGGCAGTAAAAGGGCAAGTCATTGCGGCAGACAACGCCTTACCAGATTATGAGCCCATGCATACCTTCTTCCCAAACGAAGAGGTAATGTTCACAACAGAAGAAGAAGAAGAAGAATACCCGGATGTTTTTTCGATGGAACAGCTAAGGAACGGAGTGGGCGCAGTGCTAGTTAGTATCTCCCTCTTTCAGTCAAACTGAAGTTTCCATGCACCAACAACATCACTGAATATGAAGCTTGTATCATGGGTTTGCAAGCAGCCCGGAATACGGGACATCGAAGTATATGGAGACTCTGTCCTCATCATATGCCAAACTGTGGAAGACCAAGTGGATTCCCGATAGGGAATACTTGGAAGAGCTAACCATTCGATTCACCTTCACTTACATGCCGAAAAGAATCCGTTCGCAGAGCTTCGATGGTCAAGATCTCAGAAGGAACCGACATCCCGGAAGCAAGAGGAGAGCCAGCAAGACCAGCTAATAAGATTGAGCCAGGTCACCTACCAGCTAAGATGAAGATCCGAAAGAATCTGATATCACTAAAGCCGACTCTCGAGAAAGGCTTTCTTGAACATCAAACTAAGGGAAAGAAGCTCTTGTCTCCATAACTACTTTTAATACCGATACGGGACCAATCAAATGCAACTGATTCAAGAAGAGCAAGAACAGCTGCTCACTCGGTCGTAGGGAAAAGAGTAAGTGATAGTCATCCAGGATCGAGCCGGTCACGAGATTCGAATTAGTTCAAATACAAACGGGCATCTGCCCAAGGGGCAATCAAGCCTTTGAAAGCAGTCCAATCGGTCTAGTTTAGATTCTCTTCTCCCCGTACGGATCCATGTTCCGCCTTTTTTCAGTCCGCACTCATCCGCCACTTAAGGTTTCGCATCTCTCAAGCCACTTGACTACTTTCACTTCAATGGGATAGACAGGGATCGAACCTGCCATGAGCCTTGCAAACTCTATCCCCCAATCCAATTAAGATCAATATAAAAATCTAATAACATGTCGTATAGTTGCAGTCTCAGAAACATAGGAGATTATAAACAAATCCTATAAAAATGCTGGAGTTTATCCACTCACAGGGTATTTATTGGTCTTCTGGCATCTTGTGGCCAAAAAGAGTTCTTCGCTAGGGATTCTAACAATAAGTTATTTTCTGGCCTCTATTTTGCATTTTTTGAATGCCCCGCAATTGGAGATACCACAGGTTGCCGGTCGTTTGGGTCAAACTATTGAACAAGGCACTAAACGGGGGCTCTTTGCAATCGGTAATTATGTCAATCAAAGGTTATTGAAACCTGTTCATGATTTGCTAATGGCCTCGTATTGCGCGACCGATGGTACGTTCAATCAGGAGCGACCGCTAGATCGTTTGATTGGCTCTTCATGTTGTCATTGTTTCGACTTAAAGTAGGAGTCGGCGACCCCCTTCTTAATGTTCGAGATCTTTTGTCACATGTTTGACCGTTCTTTCGCGTCTGCGGTTGTTAATTCAGCTCTCGGTACAAACATATTTTATGTTTCTTTTGTCAAAATAAATAGCCGACATCCACGGGTGCCCCGGCGTCAAAGCTTTTATCTTCGACGGTGACCTTATGAGATCTCCGGCCATGTTGAACAACTTCCACAGTAAACCAAGATTAACCAAACCAATAAAGGATCATTTAATGCTAAAATAAGATTCAAGTGTATTCGGGGCGTGAGCTTGATTGCCTTTCCTGGTAAAACTTCTTTGACTACATAGGCCCGCTTGAACTTTCCTCTAGGATCATGGAGAGGAGCCCTATTCTCTTTTAACACCAGATCCCCTTGTTGCACATGTCTGATCTTTACCTTCTTATGGAAAGCTTTGGCAATCCTCCTTTGATAACCCTGCGTATGGTGGAGTGCCTTCATCCTCTGTTCTTCTTCAGCTAATGGGAATTTTTTTCTTTCTTTCTGTCTTTCTAGTCATAGGGGTAAGTGGCTGGGCAAAAAAGGGCTAGTTCAGTTTGAAATCGACGATTTGTTCCCTTAAGAGAGGAGAGGAAGCTTTAGAAAGTGACTCTTTGGACTAGTCTCATAGCCATCTATCTCTATAGCATCCCGCAATTCCTGCTCCTTCCCGTCCTTCTTTTCGTTCTTGATAGCACAGGAAAGAGACTGTTCTTGGTCCTTGGCCGTCCTTTGTCCTCTTTCGATAATACCATAGATGCCGATCTTCGATTCAATCTGGGAATGGTTGTTAAATAGACCCGTGGTAATCGTCTTTGGGCAGATCTCTTAGCTATCTTTAATCAGGCTAATCCTTAGAAAGATAGCAGCCAGAAAGAGAATGTATAAAAATCTATGATAGCGGGGAGTTAAGTGGAGAAGTAAGTAGACTGGACAACTAAGAGGGAGACATTAGTGATTCCCCTCCAGGTCTGAACGCAGTGAAGAAGGATTACTTCTTACTTCTTACTCATCTCAGATACAGCTAATCGACTGATGATCTTATCAACTTACTCGGTATATGGAGAAAGTCATCAACAGACTCGTCTTGACGCTGCTTGGCTTCCGTCAATTCTCTTACGCCAGGCAAAAGGATGTTTATCTGTACTTCCTCTATCTTACGTCCTTTGACTTCACTCCGCTACGAACCTTCAAACAGCCTAGTTGTCCTAAGAGCCCCCAGATGGAATAGTTGGCAAGGGAAAGCCTAAACCTTACTCCGCCAAGCCCAAAAGGGATTTTGGTGGTCTGGTTATGGTGAGACTTGATAGAGGTCTTTGTTGTGATCAGTGGCTTTCCCGAAGCTTGTATTAGGCATAAGACAAGGGTCTGGTCTGATCACTGCCCTTTACTCTTGAGCCTTGATCCTTGTCCACCTGCCGCCTTTTCGTTTTGAGGCTATGTGGCTTAAGCACCATGATTTTAATCAAGTTGTGACTGCCAGCTGGAATGATAATCATCTGAACTTCTGCTCGAATGTCCAGGTCTTTGGGCACTTGCAGCAACGAAAGAAAAAAGTGTTGGCTACAGCCTTTAAGTCTCGCCTAGCCTCTCCTGGCGCCTATTGATAGATCAGGATTTGAACCAACGTGTCTGGAAAGACCCTCCATATTTCAACCTTACACTGATCGTGACTTTGGTGACTCGGAAACCCAACGCTGCCTATGGGTACGTCCGGGGTCGATCGTATAGATCAACTAATGCCCTCAAAAGGGATCCAACTATCATTCTATATGGAACTCCTTCTAAAAAAGCGCGTAAGGGGCCACCCACCCTTTCCCCTTAGCCCTCTAACTCCCTAAGGAATGAAAGGCCGCATCTAAGTCTGTTCAAAAGACTGACTTATGAATGAGCTCCACAATGCCATTATTGTATGGCCGATAGGAAGTTAAAAGCAATTCTTATTTCTTCTTTCTATGCAATTCAGTGTCATAAATAAGTCAAATGCACGACCGAAATGACAATATTATTTCCGCCTGCAAGAAAGAGCGAAGCAAGGGCACTACCCAATCTTTCCTGCAGGAGAGAGCTATCCGTGATAGATTGAATAATACTTGATAAAAACTTCTGTTCTTTCAACCGCGAGTAGAATCAGCATCGCTTGATTTAGCAGGAGATGATTCTGTATGCGCTGCATCCGCATCACGGCGCTCACGTGTTAAGAGATCGGCTTTCCCATTCTTTCAGTGCCTTCTCGTAAAAGCGCTAGAACCTATTGGCGGAAATATCTTTGCGTAACATTCGTTTGTAAGACACATTGAGATGCTTTAAAACCGTTGTTTCAGAACTTCCTTGCTATGACCTATAGAGTGATTAACGTGCCTTAAACCCTTGTACCGTTTTGGTAGGTTTTGCTGATGCCGGTTATCTCTCTGACCCGCATAAAGGTCGTTCCCAGACAGGTTATGTCTTTACTATGGGCAATATCTTGGAGGTCTACTAAGCAGACCCTTGTCGCTACTTCTTCGAATCATGCAGAGATTATAGCTCTTCACGAGAGTGTTCGTGAATGTGTATGGTTGAGGTCCATAATTACGCATATTAGAAATTCCCCACAGATGTACCTACGTGCATTTATGAGGGCTTGCATTGAACAAATGAAGCAAGGGCGACAACACAACACCGCCGAAATTCTTTTACAATCAGCAACAACAGACACTCCTCAAGATTCAAGCAAATGATCCGAGGACAATGTCGCAGATTTGGTAAACAAATCTCTTGCATTTGAGAAGCATGTGAAGAGCATTGGTTTGATCAAGCTCTCAGATCTCCCATGATTTCGAGAATCAGGGGGAGACGCAGACTTCAGGGGGCGTGTACATGTCAACTTCTAAATCTGAGGGCTCGTGGTTGTCCTCATGTCAATTGAGAATCAAGATAACCTTGAGTACTACTATCTTATTCTATCTTCTGTCAGTTGTACAAACCCCCCTTATTATTTACATAGCGAGGGAATTAACTATACGTGAATGCAAGTCAATTAGTCGTTAGGGATTGACATATTAGTCCCGTCTAATCCATAACCAACTATCTATGATTGATGATAGAAAGCATTCTTCAGCGGTTGTACCGTTAACTATCTTATTCATGTAAACGCAGCCGTAGGCGATTCTATATCTGTTTTCGAAGCTTTCTCTCAAGATCCTTGCTATCGAGACGGCTAGTAACCATTTGTGTTGACCGCATTGCGTGCGGGATGTGTCAACCGGGGTCGTATAGATCATTTCTTGTTAGCAAGGCACCGAAGGTGAGGAAAAAATAGCACATTATGGCGCTAAAGATCACTGCCATCTCACGAATTGGATTTGAACCAATCAGGTCGACTTTCCTTTTAGTCGATCGTGATCCCACCCGCCCTCTTTACCTTTAAGAAACAGAAAAAAAAAGAATCAAAAAACAAAGACTTGTCAACCTGTAGTGATTACTCCCGATCCGAAGCACCCCTTTTCCATTCATAGAGAGATCCAATCGTCAAAATCAATAAAAAGGCCATCATGGACCAAGATCCAAACGGATCAATCTTGTTGAGAGGTACTGCCCAAGGAAAGGAAAAGGTTACTTCCGGATCAAGGATAATAAATAAAATTGAAACAAGATAAAATCGTATATCGAAACGACTTCTGGCATCACCGAAAGGATCGAAACCACATTCATAGGCCGACAATTTTTCTGGATAGGTTGAACTATTGGAAGCAAATGGAAAAGGAACACCGAGTGGGATCAAAGAAACTAGCGGACTGATCACTAAATAGATACAAATAGGTGCAAATTCTGACATCACCACAGCCACCTTGGTTCTCTCGCTCCTTGCTCGCGGAGCGGCATACCGGAAAAAAGAAAGAATAAAAAGTCTATTCCTATCAAATCAAGAAAAAATGTTGAACAAACTCCTAGAAGCAATCATCTAATATGTCCCTGATAGCCTTTCCAAGGGCATCCCAGGGCCTTTCGCCGTCCACCACATCATTATCAGGTGCGGCCGGGGGGATTCCCTGTTGAGTAGGTTCCTCTCTTGAGGATGGAAGTGAAGTTCAGTTTTGATGTCGACTCCGCTCTAAGAGCAGTGAAGTTGAATTCGAGTGAAAAGCAGTTAGCTCAGGTAGCTTGAACTATAACTCTTCCTCCCACTAGGGAGAGCGAGGTTTTCAATCCTTTTGACTTGACACCTTTCTTGTCGGAGTGAACGGGGTTGCCTCGTTTCGGGGTTATCTTGTTGAATGCCCGTTGAATCGTATATAACTGATTGTCTAACTGGAAAGACCTCCATACCTACCGATCTGAGTACAGAAATCTTGTGTAAGAAAATGGGTCGTTCTTGTATATGTCCACTAATTTATATATCCCCAAGGAACTCTCATTAGAAGGTCATATCCGAGTCCATAACTTATTTTGTAATAGCCCTTTGACCCTGTTTGCTCTTCCATTTCTTAGTAGGAGTGCTCCTATGTTAGCAGGACATTTCGTGCAAGAACTAGGTTTGAGTTAGTGCACTAACTAGGTTCTTTTTTCTCCCCTAATGGCTCTATCTCTGAGTTCTTATTTCGCTCACTAGGGCAGAGGAGGGCTCCAAGCTATCTTGTTAATGATAAGCCAGAATCCTTTCTTCTATTCTTTATGTAATTTCCTCTACCGTTTGGGAGTGAGTTCGAATTACCTTTGCTTCGCAACCTTCTTCAAGGTTTCGGCCAGGAGAAGGTAGAGCGGATGTAAATGTGCAAACAGCACCTGCCTTTCAAGTTGCACCGGCGAGCGCATCCGATTCGAAAGTCCTTTCCTTCCCGTTCAGTTGCTGAAAGTATAGAGATAAGCTTTCCCCTTTACTTCGTAACCTTATCTATACCTATACCTTGTAACCCAGGTTACGCTCTTCCCCGGTTCCTTCTATTTAGATTCTTTATTCAAGGCGAGAACTCTTTTCTTTCTGAACCTTTCTTCTCGGGACGGATATAGTGGGGTCGGATATCAGGCATCTGCCCTATTCTCTTTCTCTTCAACCTTCCATAGGCGGGACTGAGACTGGGTTTGCCCTACCGCTGCTCCAACCAAATTCTGGTGAATGAGCGCTTTCCTGGGTTCACTAGAAATGCCATCTATCGCACTGGATTTCCTCACTTCATATAGTCGCTTCAAAGTCTTACTAATTCAACTGTCTGCCGCGTGCGTGTGTACTTCATTAGTGTAATCTGGCAACTGAAATACATGGGCTATGGCTATCTTCTATTAGAAGCTATGCCCTTTTTAGAGTTTTTTACAGAATAATAAGGTGTGCTCTTCCTGGATTGCTATTGCAGCTTGGCTTTCTTGTCTGTTATTAACCCAATGTTTTTCCTGTCGCTTTGACTCTTCTCACGAATTGGATTTGAACCAAGAAAGTCTTCCAACTCTGCCTTTTAGGGTAAGATACCCTGGCTTTCACTGTTTTGATGTACGATTCTCAAAGGCTTTCTTCTTTACTGGCTGTAACGTAACAAGCGAAGCACTTACACTCGCTCGATTCCTTCATTTAGAACGCTCTAGAGGAGTAGGACTTGAACCCTCAATGGCTGGACCGACAGCAAAGGAACCTGGTCACTCGCTCGAACCCAGAATCCATAGAGTACTTCACTTCCTCTCTCCCTTACACCCTGACACTAGAGGGCTGTAACGTACTCATACCTTCAAAAGGCGGAAAAGAAAGCAGAAGGAATGGATAGGTATGTAAAAACCTCCTATATCCATGGAACCTTTTACTCCCTAGGGATCACTCCATTCCGAAAAGAAACTCTTACCGACTAGGGAAACCTCGTATAGACATTGTGTCTCGCAAGGAAATTGGCAGCTGGCCTAAAATAACTTGATTGAACTAGCTTGATCACATGAAAAGAAAAAAGCTTTCTCCCTGGCAGGGAAACTGGCACAGCAACATGAGGGGCAGGGACTACCGTTAGCGGGACTGCTACGGGGAAGGACTAGTCGAGATGAAGGGACACTTTCATTGTCTATAAAGGGAAAGGGCAAAGAAACTCCAAGGACTCTGGCTATAGGGATGTGACAGAATTCCCTGCGAGAAATCCTCCCACTGCGGGCTTAACTGGCAGAAGCATTGGATGCCCTTTTTTCTCCAACACTAGATGCGCTTGATCTAGCCGGAACTATATCCGAAAGAAAAGAAAGATATAACTGGCTTACTTGCGGACTTAGCAATGGCCATTAGGAGCACTTCTACAAATATTGATATTGGGAATGCCACTACTGAGACTGGAACTCAAAGGCCTCCAACGGTAACTTCAACTCCAGGTAAGGCGGAAGCACTTTTAGGGCTTAGGACGAGAAAGACATATTTTACACTCGCTTTTGACCTAGAATTAACAGATGGATTGGCCTTGCCTACTTCAATGCCAATGCCTGGTAAACATGTAGAAAAGACAGTTGAGAAGGCCTTTAGGGGCGCAGTTTTCATCCAACTCGAAATATCGTAAGAAAACGCACACAAGATCCCATGTCTTTCTTGGTTGGACCAACCCAACCAGCGATGTCTTACAAGTCTTTCTTCTTTCTTTTTTAGAGCAAGAATCTAACAGTCAAAAGTTTACGATGAGCATCTATTTGAGTCGATCATTTCCAAGATCTAATTCCAGTTTTCAGTTATCTAGTGGTAATGCCTTACAATCAGAAGTAGTACGCTTAAGGGAAGAAAAGTTCTTGGTGGATGCAGGACCTGGGACCCCCAGAATTTGTATGCAAGATGAGCCTACAGGAGTGCCAATCAACCGAGCCGCCAGGTTTGAGAATAAGGTGGGATCCCAGGATGTAGTGGCCGGTGAATCACTGATCAAAGAGCAGATTTTGGAGAGATTCTTCATCGATGTAGTGGCCGGTGACTCAAAGTGCAAAGAGCGAGCAGCCGCCAGGTTTAATTCTTTGGTGGGATCCACAGATGTAGTGGCTGGTGAACCGCTTCTTCTTCTTCCACGAAGATTCAGACAAAGGCTCGCTTGGATGGAACTGAACAAGATTTGGAGAAGGAATAGAAAGGTAAAGGGCTTTATTCTTCAGAAAGTCAAAGGAGGATTTTTAGTAGGCATCGGGGGTTTCATTACTTTTCTTCCATTCCGCCGGATATCGAATGGTCGATTCACCATTTTGAGCATTAACCTCAAAAGGCCGAAGATTGTGGTGTTCTAACAGCGGCAGATCAAACAAGAACTTATTTCTTTCTAGATTAATTTTTTTCAACAACCGATCCTTGTCCGTGCGTGGAAGGAGGAGAGTTGTAGCCGGATCGAACTCCCTTGACTTCTGAAGCGCTTGGACATAGGATTTCCGGCGTAGCGCTTTTCCTCCAACCTATTCCTCAAAAGAGAGGTTCCTCCTCTATCCCTTCAACCTTCTCGGCAGGTGGGATGCCCCATAAGCGCTTTTACCTTTCCTCTTTTACCCATCCATCAATGAAAAAATTTGTTATTACGTATCTAAGGAACTCGACCCCAACTCATCTATCCCGACCGAAGCCCACCATTGAACCTCCAAAAGCAGGACCTGGTGCTCCTGTCTTCTCTTCCCAATGGCAGGAATCACCCTGATAGGAGCATCTGTAGCGGCATCAGTAACGAGGGAAAGAGAGGCGGAAGGCGCCCCTTCCAAACAATGAAAAAAATCCGGGGAACTTCGAAGCTTATGGGGCCTCCTCTTGTAAGCTAGCTCCATTCGATCGATCGCTTCCGTTCGGAATAGATTGGTTGGGAATTTGATGCTCTGCAGTGAAGGTTACGAAGTAATATGAAGAGTGGTAAACTCTGAAAGATGGAAACAGGGGAGTTGGCTGATAAAGATGGACAGTAAGGATCGCGTAATATCAATTTATCGTCCTCGGAAATTCTAAGCTATATGGGGGGCTTGGATGGTGAGCAAAAACAATTGATCAAGAAGTTGGTCAACTTTCGCATGAAAGAAGGTAAAAGAACGAGAGTTCGTGCTATTGTTTATCAAACTTTTCATCGCCCTGAACGCAATGTAATCAAACTTATGGTTGACGCCGTAGAGAATATAAAGCCCATATGCGAAGTGGAAAAAGTAGGAGTAGCTGGTACTATTTATGATGTCCCTGGGATTGTAGCCAGGGATCGTCAACAAACTTTAGCTATTCGTTGGATCCTTGAAGCAGCTTTCAAACGACGTATAAGCTACAGGATAAGCTTAGAGAAATGTTCATTTGATGAGATACTGGATGCTTACCGAAAGAGGGGAATTGCACGTAAGAAAAGGGATAATCTTCATAGACTGGCTTCCACCAATCGGAGTTTCGCCCATTTCAGATGGTGGTAAAGTGAGACCACATAACGAGCTCTTCAGCAATAGTCTGAAAAATTAACTTCAAAGGGAGGGTAAAAGATTGGAAAGTGTAGAGAGTTTTCGCGGCCGGAGCTTCCTATCTCTCATTCGTTCCGTTCCTCATATCTCCGGTCAATGGACATTAGATACGTGATAACACTTGTGGTTTCGGCGAATCGCCTTCACTCTCGGCAGCCTCTTGGTGTCCCAGGAGACGAATCGAAGAAATTCGGTTAAGAATCAAAGCCTTTAAGGAGTTGGAAAGGGAGGAAAACCAGAAAGATAGCCCATGCGGCTTCCACAGAAACGGATTTATCACAATCCACAAGGTCTTGTCAAGCGAGTTGTCTTAAGAGCAATTGCCGTAGAATCAGACTGCCCAGTGTCCATTACAGATGCCCCTTGATAGAAAGAACCAAAAGAAGCAGCGCTTCTCTTTCTATCATTCCTGCTTTAGACTAAGGCATTCCAGCGTTCATTCGCCAGGCCAATCAATCTTCTGAAAGAGCCCTGCCTCTGGTTTGCCCACTGCATATATTCATTGTCTTCTCTCGGCGGAAAAGGGGCTTCTATAGAGGTCAGAGTCGCGCGTACCCAAATCTGAATAAGTAAATCGGCTCACAAATGGAGGAATCTAAACCTTTCTCTATTTCGAATGTCAAACCTGAATGCAAGCCTAATAGGGAAAGTGCTAAGGTTAATGCCCCATGACGCGAGATAAAAGGACTAAGAGCCTTTATCCCATGGTCAACAATCGGCTTCACTCGCTCAAGTTTTTCATAAATGGAGCGCATCAGTTCTATTGAGAACCAATTCCTCGAGTAAAGGCTTCTACAGCTGGTTGACAAAGAATCCGAAATGCGCCACTTTTCCTGGTAGGAAACGCTAGAATATTGCACTGATCGGAGAGGAATTCTATTTCATTCATTGCCCATCATCGAAAGTCTTTGATTCCTGCTTTAACTAATAGAAAGAGGGGATGAAAAGTTTCTATATCCCACTCTGAAACAAGCCAATAGGTAAGGACTAAGGGTCCGCGGGAAGGCCTTATGAACGAAATAAAGAATCAGTGAAGCCGAGTGACGAAGTAGCTCGCCCGTGAGTGAGAGGCGAACCGTGTAAAAGTAGGGTTCCTAAGCAAGCGAAGGTGGGGAACAGAAGGGTTGGTGCTTATACTCCAACAGGTATTTCCATGGCTAGAAAGGCTTCTTCAATCCAGCCATATCTTACCGACCAGGGGCTTTTGAGCGAGCAAGCCACTTCTCGGCAAGCTACCGTTCTTTCGGGTATTTATCCGCTAAATTGTAATTTGATGGACTTCTTCACTTCTACTTCGTAGCCTCGATCGAAAGCCAACTACAGACAAGTAACAACTTCTTGATACCATTCGCGCGACCTCCCAGACAGCACCCGCTTACCGGGAGAAAGACGAAATAGGATGGGTTTACAGCCCTAGGCAATAGTTAAAAAAGAGCATGTCCCAAGTGAGTTCTGATCGAAGGTGAGCACCAAGTTCCCATCAGGAGCAGAGGCAGTTCTTTCCAGACTTTCTTTCAAGAGTTCTAGTCGCGCCTCTCCACTCTAACAAAGTAGTCCATCTGAAAGAAAACGTGGGTTTTCTATACAAATGGTGCCCATTCGGCCAATGTTGAGTGTCAGGCGAAGCTACCCCCCAGTATCAATGCGACCAGGGAATCGATGGCACGTACCGTTGTCAGTTACCAAGTGATGATCTTAAAGCCCAATCCGCAGCCTAATCACTTCGGCTTGTTCCTTCCTCGCTGGATTTCCAAGGGATCCCACTACCGTGGGCTATGCCTGGTCTTATTTCTTTCAGAACCTATGATCTCCATTGTTCTGATTTCCCTGCCAGGAAGTGGAGAGCTTGCTAAAAAGCTCCTCGCAACGAGATGGGCTGGGTGTCTGTCTTCGTGCTCATCAACTGGAGAATCTCGTTTCTCTTTTAGTTGATCGACCTCTAATCGATATCTAGGTTCTGAAAGAAAGGCACTGAAAGTGTGCGCCTGCCTCAAAAACTTTATCCCCGTAGCCACGGATAAACGTCTTTGCTTCGCAACCTTCTTGATGATGGTGGGCAAATAAAGTCTTCACTTCGTTCAGAACCGGCCCTTCTTTCACCGTTGCTTCGCAACCTTACATCTGCCAACTTCGATTCGAAATCCCGGAAAACAAGCTCCTGCCAAGTGAGCGACATCAGCTTACGAGCCAGATGATAGATGATGCAATCAACCATACAATACAGTAAATGAATATAAGGGTTTCGGGGTAGAATGTTGAAGGGATACGTACCCAGTAAAAGTTCAGAGCGGAATGAATCGGAATTCAGACAGTTAGAAGGGTTGGAGGTCAGGGTAAAGGTGGAGGCTCAATTACACGAGAATCCCCGCGAGCCCTGGAACTAGCCCTATATTCTTGTGCAACAGGGGAAGCTTGGATGACAGACCATTTCAAAAAAGATACGAAAACCAAGGGTGGGTTCTCAGTCCGGTTGAGCAGATGTGGACGAGCTAAGAGGCCACACCTTCCCCCAACGGTCGTGCTCCCATATACAACCTGTTGTGCTTATACAGTGAAATCTTTTTTTTTCTATCAATAAACAAGGTAGCGGGTGGCCAACCCACCCGGGGACTGGCGAGCCCCGCGGATTCTCTAAAAATCTCTCCGTTTTCTTTGTTTAGGGCTCTCCATAAGCTAATAATGAATGCCGAGATCAAACGACATCATGTACCGCGGTTAGAGGGACCTCTTCTGCCTACTCTTCCCTATTATAGGTTCAATGAAGTGAGTTTCCGCTGCTGCTTTTCACTTGACTGAAGGCACCGAAGGTTATGTTGCCATGGTATTTTTGTGTGGGAAGTGGAATGCGGGCATCTGCGGGTCAAGTTTTGGAGGGAAGGCATCTTTCTCTCCCAATTGCCAAGAGGATTCATCTCGCTGCCTTTCCTATCAAGAGTCATAATAGAATTAGGAAAGAAGAAGACGCGTCAGAAGATACCGATGCCGATGTTTGATGGCATTGTGAGAATACTTGAAAATGTGAGGCATGTTCCGGAATTGAAGAAAAGCTTGATTTAACTTTCGGAGCTTGATTCTCGTGGCAAGGTGGAGTTATTAAAGTCTCCAAAGGCATTTTGGTTGTCATGAAAGGTATTCGGAAACTTGTATAAATTGCTTGGAAGCACGGTTGTTGATGGTGCACAAATGGTGATAGAACATGATGAATTTCCGGTGATTGGGTCACATGAGTGAAAAAGGTATGGAGATCTTGATGAAAAGGGAACTTATTCCACAAGGAATTTTGTGAGCATTGTGTATATGGGAAGCATCATAAGCGAAGCTTCAAGGCCACTAGTAAAGGCATACTTGACTACATTCACTCGGCCCGTCTCGCACTAAATCATGTGGAGGTGCATCATACTTCATATCTTTCATTGATGAGGGTCAAATTCTTGAAGTCAAAGGATGAAGCTTTCATGGCATTCAAGCATTTCAAGACCGAGGTTCTGAAAGAAAGAACTCTCGGATAATTCAGCTCTGGGGTATATCTCTTATCTGCTGTTCACGAATCCGTTTTCAGGTTTGTTTTCAGGGTCTTTTCTCTTTCAGTTGCTGCTCCAATGAAACCTAGGAAGGAAAACCCTCGATGGCTTACTAAGCTTATAAAGGCAAGTCTGACTTCCTTCTTTTGCCTTCAAGGAGAGAGTCTTGAAAGAAAGGTGTCAAGCTCCTTCTGCGCCGCTACTACTCATTTTTTTGTTCTATCTTCCTAGTGAGTTGAGCCGGGGCAATCAAGCCTTTGAAACTAATGAAAATCGAACTAACAATCAACTAGCCAATCCAGCTGACATTGAAAGCAGATGTCATAAATATGGAAAGCGAGTGAGGGAATGGACTCCTCTAGCTCATTATCCCATTCTATCCCTGTCACCCGACAGTGCCTTCGCTCTCCCCTTTGGGTTTGTTGATGGGTTGGTATGCTAGTTGTGTATGTTTTTATCTTTTCGGAGAAGCGGAATGGCAAGAAGCAGAGAAAAAGACAATGAAAAACCGAAGGAAGGTTGATTCGAAAGCTGTCATGTAAGATTACAAAGAGGACTGCTACCGTAACTGCTTGACTAAGTCCTCGGTAGAACTCTTCCTTTCCACTCCTGACATCCGCTCTGAAACAAGCTTGGTGTATGGCGCACCGCAATCAACGGATGTGAGTGAATGCATTGGCCGATTCTCATGCCTAATGTCTAAGCCGGAGGCCCCTCCTGACAACTGTATTTGAGTCCGTTCACTCCTCACTCTCCTAACGCGGGGTAAGTTATTATTGATATCCGACTGCCGGTGTCGGTACCTACGACTGTGGAATGCTTTTTTTATGTTATTAAAAGAGGAACTCAAAGTCTAGTTTGACTTCAGCCATAGTGGACAGGAGAAGCAAAGAAGAGTGAAGGCGAAGTGCACCTGATCTTGCCAGATCCAACTTAAATTGGCCCCGAGAGTTCCTCCTCTTCTTTCTGAGATCAACTCGGTCTGTGATTATAGCTTATATTTTAATATAAGCGATAGCCCTCCTCAATGGAATCAATCCATCCTTTCTCTCTTCTTTCTTATCCGACCGGGCTACCTCCGGAAACGAACGGTAGGGATCTTTCTTTTCTTTCTTTTTAGTCACGATCAGAAGATAGTAGGGCTGTTATAGAATTATCTTCTTCCTCATCAACCTATAGCCCTGTCTGAAATCAAAGCTAGGGTTACGGAAGGGTGGAACTTTACTTCTTCCTTTGCTTAGGGAATAGGTTGGGTTAAGTATGGGGGTACGGCTGAACCGGAAGGAGATATCTAAGAAAAGCCTTCGATAAGGAGCGAAGCCACTCGAACGAATGTGAGAGGAGCGAAAGTCTGTGATCGAATTTCACCGACAGAGATGAGGTCAGGTGCTCCCGGGATGGCTAACATAAAGGAGAGAGGGGCGACAGCCGCGAGGCACTTTTGCTTTGATTTTCTTGTTTCGGGAGATGGGCTTTCGTATTAGTTGGGTTTGATTCTACCGAGGCAATGTTCAGGAAATTGGGCTTCCTTTTTCTAAGTTTTGAATATATCTTTGGTCACTTTCTTTGTTTGTGCAAGTAATCTGATTTTGCTTCGAGCACAGGGCTTCACAAGTCAAGTAACGGATCCCATTACTGTAGGGCTTCCCGCCCAAATGCTCCAATAGAGCTCTTCCCGCCTTCCAGATACTAGTGAAAACTTGTTTTATAGGTTGGTTGGAATGGGGGGTTGCTCCTATCTTGACTCGATGCTTGGTCACTAGCAGACTTGTCCCTCCGCGGATTCGTAGACCCACTAAAGTCAAGATAGGTCAAAGAAAGGACTATCTCCGGTGGATCTTTTAACTTCAGTCTGTGGTCGTAGAGAAGGTAAATAGCCTCATTTCGGGGCTGGGGAGAAAGGAGAAGCGGCAGTGTCGGTAAAGCCGCAAGTCCTAATCGTAGCACATAGGCCGTTGAAGAAATTCGGTAAGCCTTGGTAAGCCGCCTTGTACGGGCGGAAAGCATTTATCGTATAGTAGTAATAGTTATACCCCTCGTTCCTACTTGAGTCGGCTAGTCCCGTCCCGGGAAGCTAAGAACCGTCATAGCCCAAAGGTGCGAATTCAAAAATGTCTTCAAAGAAAGAAGACTAGGGACTCTCAATAACGGGGAATAAAGACTCAGAGTGGTTCTCTGTCTGTGCCCCTTTTTCCAGCCATGTAGGTTTTCTTGAAGCGCAAGCCATTCTAAGAGCGCCATTCAAGCGGCTAAAGACTGTTGGGAGAGTCCAGGGCGGTCCGGCGACCATTGCCCCTTTTGGATGTAGCTATTTCCTTACATATAGAGGAATCGAGGAGATTCGTATACACCCAGAAGCTCGCAAGACCCACGGCGCCTTGCTACAATAACGAGTGGCTAGTTCGTTGGGGGATACCCGTCTACTTCGCTTCACCAAGCAGACCCCACGTACTTTAATTGTCCGTCTGCTACTACGAACCCGACCCATAGGCCCATACCTTTCTCGACCGAAGCCATAAGTAGTAGTTTAACGCTTGATCGAAGCGGCAGTTACCAGGCCGGGCAGAAGGACGCAAAAAGCCAAATGTTACAGGGGCTTGGGATGCCTCACCGTTCAGGAACAGGATGAGGCAGAAGCACTTGCTCTGAGAAAGAGAGAAGTGTTATAAATAAAGAAAGCTCTTTCAAGCTCATGTAATAGCAGCAAAGGGCAGCCCTTATATTAGAGAAAAGTTTGAGAAAGGGGCACTCATGACAGCAAGAAAAGGTGATCCCCGAGCCTCGAAAAAGAGTTAAGAGTTCACTTGCTTCTCCACCTACGCGTTTATTCCCAGTTCGATCGTGGCTCGGAGAGCTACTTGATGGGTTAGCGTCTTCCTGTCTTTCCTGCTATTCCAACAACGGCTTGGGTTAGCGTCTTCCTGGATAGCTTTCTTTCACTCTTTCACGGCCCGGCCGAGCAACAATAGGAAGTGCTTTCTTAGCATAAAAAAAAGCAAGCTTTCAAACCCTCACTGTGGTGGGTATGGTCTGGACCTATAGAAGATCTTTTCAACAGGAATTTTTCCAAAAAGATTGGAAGCTTTAGCGGATGTGCCTGCCTATGATTGATCTTTCTTACGGTGAAACCCGCTTGGTTTACTTGGTTTCACTTCCTACTTGCTAACTCCGAGTTTGCAAAATAGGGAATACCTTAGTTCATTCCTTCCTCAGGGCATTTAGGAATGTATGGATGGGGATACTTCTTTGTTTGAGCTACCCTTGCTTTCGAGTTAGCTACTAGCTTGTTTCGGGGACTGGACTGGCTTGGTTTAACTCCGTGCTTAGCTGGATTGGTTTAAGAATTCGATTCTACACTCATCGCGTACCTTCTTTATTACACTCAGGGAGATACCTACTTTCATCGTTAGATCGAGTTCTGCCTACTCGACTAATACCAGCTATCATTTCTTAGTCTTGGAGGAGTGTTGAGTTGTGACAAGCTATATGGCTGTGACATGGAGCCACTCAAATTCGGTAAGTGAATCCAACCCGAAAGCGGTCCCAAGCCTCCTTCATCATTAACATCTCTCTTTCTCATTCCCCGCTTGACATCTTTGTCTCTCAATGGTGCTCTGCGCATTCTGGAGATTTTTGTTAAGCATTCACTTAGAGATGTCGTCTTCCTCCCGATAAGAAGCTATCGGCTTTTGCTACGGTACGGGTTTTTCGGGAAAAATAATTGGCCCGGAGAGTCTTTTACCTCTAGCCACTGAACCACCGCCCTTACGTTTACATAATAGGAGGGAGGCACCCGGGACAGAACAATCATGCTTTGGTCTTTTGTGACGGGCTCCCTTTATCACGACCGAAGCCTTTCATATCGGCTTCTGGGGCTTGGTTTGTTTTTGATGGAAAGGGGCAAGGGACAGAGGAGTCCACTAGCCTGTCTTTCCGGCCTCACTTGATCGGGCTGTATTTCCTGACCTGACTGACCTCTCGGGTTACCACTGGACTGTGAGGGCTGCTTACAGCTCCAAACCAAAGAGGAATCCTTTGGCATGCAAGCCGATGCTTTGACTGCATGGACCACTTGGTGGGGCTGCTGCTTACCGAAGCCTCTTTTCTGACTTTTTCAGTTTGGTTAAGGTCGACGAAAGCCCTTTCTTGTGTCTGACCTTTCTCCGAATGCGCAAAACTAAGACTTTATAGCGAAGTCCAATGACATTGATCCGCAAGTAAACTACCGGAAGAACTCCCCGTGGTATGTTCCTATGGTTGAAAACTGGAAGATGAGAATAGGGATATTGAAGACATGTCAATTGATAACCGGTTGTACCGTTAACTATCTGGATTGACATATTTGTTCTAGAAAGAATTCTTCTGCGTGGATTGATAGAAAGCATTGGTTGTACAATTCATGTACCACACCATTCACTCTCTTTCATCGCGGCTGGAGATGATTCTGTATGGACAGTATCCACTAGCATCACTGAGCCCACGTGTTAAGAGATCGGGATATATCTTTGCAGACCGCTTTTTTTCATGAAATAGAAATGCACGGTCGATCATAGGTTGGTTGAATATTGAGTTCCGCTTCGGCTACGTGTTCTGTTCACGCGCTACTAAGCCGCACACAGGATCTTAGACAGGTTTCGTCCCCTTTCGGGAACACCTTCTTACTAGTAGGGGCTAAGCCTGATGCAAATATACTGAAAAAATAAGATATCCTATGGTCGATTCTACGAAGAGTAGATTCGCCCCTTATGTTATGTCTCGTCTCGCGCTTAGTCACTCGCGGAATTCGGAAGGGGGCAGCAAGTCTTTTCTGAAAAAACTAGCGGTTCCCCCCTATATATATATGTATTATAGAAACTAACTCTTTGGTTTTTTCGGACAGGGACTTCTATAAAGATCTTTCCACTCATTCATCATACTCAAAGTCGGAGTCGCGGCATGGGGGGCTCGGAAAAAGAAAAAGAATCGGTGTCGTGGTGGTGCTACGAGATGGCGATTTATCGTATAGAAGAATAGATTCGCAGACCTATTGATTGACCATAGATGCGAACCGATCGACCGCTATCTAAGAGAAGATAAGTAGTTCTTCTATCGAAAAAGGGAAAGGCACCGAAGGTGTAGTGGCTTGCCTAGATCTCGTATTTCCCACGTAGTCCGTCGGTCAAACCAACGATTCTCTTCTCAAAGTAATAGAGAGATTCTTTTTCTTTTTCCGCTCCGCGAGCTAGGAGCGCATCATCGGGGCAGAGCGAAAACGAACATAGGATCATCATCATGGCCCTTTTCTTGTTTCTTTTGTTTGTGTCCGTTGTGTGTGTTTTTTTTAAGGGGGCTATTCTTCTTCTTTCTTTTGCTTTTGCTGCTGATCTCACATCGAGAGCAGCTCCTTCTTGTTCAGGGTCATCAGATGCCTCCGATTCCGAGAAATCGGTCAAGCGTGGGGCTACCCTCGACTCACCTCTCTATCTATAAAAGTACCTCCCCCGAGGAGAGCAGAAGCTCCAGGATGAGTATGTCCTGGATTCCCGGATTCATTCTCGTCCTGATCCACCATGGAATTTTAGGAATCTACAAAAACATTCTAGGAGAGGGCTCGTAATGATCTGATCAAAGATCATAAGATGCTGAAGTGGCAGGATAGGGGGGGGGTCCGTAGGTTTTTGTGAAAGGGATGCTCCTATCATGTTCTTGCTGAAAATAAAAACCGAATTCCTCTATTTGATGTCGATTCATCTACACTTCCATTCTTTGTAGAGGAAGGCTAACTGCTTGCTGGCTGGGAGCTGTATGAGCGGTAACGTCCACGTACGGCTCCGTGAGAAGGGCGGTGGACAGAAATGGCCTTGTTGTACCTCACTCTCGTCTTCAATGGGGTCTGCTCTTTTTTTTTTGGGAGAGTATGCCAATATGATCTTAATGAGGTGCGGAGCTTTGCATCTGACATTCGTTGGGCTTCCC